AATTAATCTACTATAAACCATTCGAACTTATTCGAATTTAATTCTAAATTTTATTTTTATTATAGATCTAGAATTTTTGAATTTAACTATATTTATTACAGATATCAATAATATCTATATTCCCCCCTTCAATCTATTCTCCTAGAAATACTACCATTGAAGTTTTATGAAAAAAGGGAAAAGCCCCCTATCGGATTTGAACCGATGACTTACGCCTTACCATGGCGTTACTCTACCGCTGAGTTAAAAGGGCTTCCATTCCTAAATGAGCCAGCATGTAGATAATATCTATCTATAGAAATAGATTCCAAATCAAATCTATCTAAAGTAAATAGAAATCGAAATAGATTCGAATCAAATTCTTATATGAAGTAAACTTATAATCATTCATAAACGAGAAATTGCATTTACCTAATGAATAGAAACTCAATTAGTGAATATAAATTAGCGAATATAGGTAATTAGTCAATTTGGTCAATTTCTTAAGAAATTTCTAGCCCTTAGAGAATTCTAAATTCTATTTAATAATGAAATTCTATTGAAATTAGAATAAATTTAGAATATTAGAATGAATAATGTTGATTAGAATGAACCATTCATGAATAGAAAAGAAATGAGGAATCATCAAAGAGGGAAAGATCTTTCGAATGTAGTCCTACCATTTCGTTATATTGACAATTTCAAAAAAACTGTTCATACTATGAGCATAGTATGCTGACAAATGTGCCCCCATCGTCTAGTGGTTTAGGACATCTCTCTTTCAAGGAGGCAACGGGGATTCAATTTCCCCTGGGGGTGGGGTATTACGAAAGGAAGTGGATCAGGGATTATTAAGAAATATGGAATTTCTTCTTCCTGGGTCGATGCCCGAGCGGTTAATGGGGACGGACTGTAAATTCGTTGGCAATATATATGTCTACGCTGGTTCAAATCCAGCTCGGCCCAATAATTCACTGATCCGCCATGAAATCATATTACCTTCTTGTTCTGTTTTATTCTGTTTTCTAGAAATGCCTGATACAAAAAAGGAAAAAGACAAAAAAAAGAAAGTAAATAAAATACAAGTAAAGATATAGCAGAAATTTGGATTTCTTTTTTTGTCTTTTTTTCCCACAAATTCTGATCTTGTTAATGACCTAGATTCATATCAAGATTTTTAAATAGAAAGTCTAAGAAAAAGAATAATATAAAGATAGAAAGAAAAAAGAAACCTTCTTTCTTTTCATTGAAAGATTGATTATCAATCAATTTTATTTATTTGAAATAACGAAAAGATGACTAGTAATTTGTCTCATTATCACTAAAGTGGATATCCATGTGGATATCCATATTCCCACTCGCCTCTCTCTTATAACGAGGCCGATTCCAATTCCAAATCGAAATAGAAGGGGTTTGAATGAAATCATAAGAATTTCTGTACACTTTATTTATTTTATATTTTAGTTTCTTGGGATTGTAGTTCAATTGGTCAGAGCACCGCCCTGTCAAGGCGGAAGTTGCGGGTTCGAGCCCCGTCAGTCCCGATGGATTCAAATCCAATAATCCAACCAAAAAAAATATATCAATTACGCTTTCGATTTTCTTTTCTCTAAAAAGGGGACAAATAGTAGAATTTTTTTTCTCAAAGAGAAGGGGGTCCCTCCCTTTTCTTTTATTTTGATTACTTTTTTTTTCATCAAAGTAAATAGAAAAATGGGAATTCCACTTTTTTTAACCATTTTAACTAATAGTGACGGAGACGGATCGAGACAGAATATTCAGGATTTCAAGAGATACCGCGCCGAGTTTGGCTTTTTCGATTTCTCCGAACCTGCGTAATGAAATCGAATCGAGTACCATATCTTATCTTTACCGATCGTACATACACTAATCAAATTTTTCTTTGTACGATGCAAGATGAATCGAATTTCTTTGGAATTCTTTTAATTGGAAAAATATCTTCTTTTTTGACTACGATTTTGCTCAATTACTAATTTGAATTTAAAACAATCTATCTCATTCAAATTGTACACTAAAGTTTTGCTATATTCTATTTATTCCATTACTAATCTTTATCAAACCTTTTTCCAATACCAATAAGATTAGATAAGGAGTTTAGAACTTCACTTCCCTTTCTCCATTTCGCTTCTATTATTTGTTTGGATTTGTTTGGAACCAATGTAAGTGGAAAGGAGGTTAGATGATACTTGGTGAACTGATTGGATAAAGAAGGCAATAGTAGTTTTTTATAGAAAAAAAGAATCAAAAAGAATTTTAAATAAAATTCAAAAATGAAAATAAAGTAACGAAATTCTCGATTGGGTCAAGAATCCTTTGTTGGATTCGGTATGAATAAACGATCTTTCTATGTTATACTATTCAATTCTCGACGAGGAATCCATTTGATAGGTTAGGTATTCTTATTCATGATATTTATCCGATTCGATATCATCGAGATAGAATTTATCTCATTGAATTTAGAGTCAAAAAAATTATCATCTCTATGGGATTAAATCCCGAGTTATTGTGAAGTAAAGAAAAATAAAAGGATGAGATTATGGAAGTCAATATTCTTGCATTTATTGCTACTGCACTGTTTATTCTAGTTCCTACTGCTTTTTTACTTATAATATATGTAAAAACTGTTAGTCAAAGTAATTAATTTGAACGCAAGTTAACATTTTAGTTCTTAATTAATATCAATGATTAAAAAGAGAAACAAAAAGGATTCCAAATTTTTGTTTTAGCTGAAATGTGCTGTCCGGACTAGAATCAGCAGTATCCTATGAGATCCGATAGTATGGGTAGAAAGAAATATATATTTCTTTCTACCCATACTATCTATTTTTTTTATTCGAGTTTAGAAAGTTGTACTGTATAAAGATATAGATTTAATAGAAATCAATCGAAAATAGCATCTTCATTTTCATATATTTAGATTCATATATTTAGATATTAATGAACTATATGGAATGTACATAAGGTCCCAATTCGATTTCTTTTCCTCATCCGTTTGATTTGTGTTCATTCGAATTAATCTTATTCCCAAATAGTCGAGCAAATAGTCGAGGGGTACTTCTGGCTCTTACGATTCGAATTCCTGGAATTCTGTGATTATTTTGAATTTCCTATTGAAATTTGAATAGGAATCCTCGAGTCTATTGAAATAATCAAATCAAAGAAAAGGAAAAAAAGAGTCTAGATATATTCTATTAATAATAATAATAGAAAATCAAGAAATCTTTTTTTAGCATTCTTAAGTGATTAAACGATTATCAAATCATCCAAAGAATGGAGTTTTAGAAAAACTTTTCAGATTTCGTGGAAAAGCATTAGTAAACTCCGGCGGTTTTGAATCTTTGAATCATGATATGAAATGAGTCAAGTCAATAAAGTAAAGCATAAATAAATAGGATTTAAAAAATACTAAATCAAATAGTAAAGTTAAGTAATAAGCGCGCAACGAAATATGCGACTTCTTTAAGAAAATATCTTAGGATGTGTATTATCTCGTTGGAGGACCACTATGTATATCTGATTCCCGCGGAAATCATTTACAGTTATTTAAATAGAATGAAATAACTTGAAATTTTCAAAAAGCCAAACAAATAAAAAGTAAAAAGGGGTTCCTCTATTCCTACCTCTATTCCTACTAGAAATGTCAATATATAACTCTGGAAAGGGTCGGTTTAGCGAAATCGAAAATTTAAGAAGAATTTGTTTGGGATAAATTTCCCCTCATTTTTATTTCTTTTACTTTCGAAATAGGAATTTTTATTCCTTTTTTTTTTATAAGAAAGGGGTCTTTTTCGTCTATTCTTGAATAGAATAGATTATTCAACCCCAATCCGACTCCAATAGAATTTCGAAATGAAGATTTTTTTGAATTCAATTTCGAAATTGAATTAATTGAATTGAAAAGTCTTTGCAGAATGATCTATAAAACAATTGATAGAGTTCAATTTCTCAACTCAATTAGGAGTACCCCTAGAGTCCACTTCTTCCCCATACTACGAGTGAAAGGGAAAATGTAAAGACTACCATTAAAGCAGCCCAAGCGAGACTTACTATATCCATGTGAATTATGTCCCCTATCTCTATGAATATGAAGATATTTTTACAGTATTGTTTACTTTGTTTATTGTTCACTAATAATAGTAGTCGAATCGCCGGTGTGGAGTCAAAAAAAAAAGGATTTTGACTAATGCCATTGATGAAATAATACAAATGCCATTGATGAAATAATACAAATGCCATTGATGAAATAATACAAAAAATCCAATTTATCTTAAAAAGTTCTTATTATAATATTTATATATTTTTGTTTTGGTAGAAGTAGAATCGGTAAAGATGAAGCAAAAATAAAAATAGGCAGCGACCAGTCTCAAGGGTCCTTTTTTCCTCCGCGTGCTGATTGGGAAGCAATTGCAGCAGTTATATCAGCAAAACCAACTAAGGCATTTCGTGTCTTTTGTTGATCAGACGAGGCGACACCCAAGATTCGAACTGGGGAACGAGGAGTTGCAGTCCTTCGCCTTACCACTCGGCCATGCCGCCCAATAACTATCGACTGTGAATTCATGAATCATGAACCATTCTTAGATTTGAATCTAACGTTGCATTTCCTTAATAATATAGGAAAAATAGGAAAATGAATATGTAACTATGTAGTAGTGATTCTTTCCAATCAAGAAATCCTTCTCTTCTCTGTTTAATAGATATTGTAATACAAGATAGATATATTTGTCAACCCCAGAACCTAAATTCTTATGCGAATATCTAATGGTAAATCTTAGATTTCTATTCAATGAAAATTGAAATAGAAAATGGATTCTATGAGGTTTTGCCAGAACACGACATCCGCTGTCCAGAATCGAACTGCAATAACAGGGGAGACATATATATAAATAACTATCCTTCTATCTGTGGTTTCATAAAGCCCTCTTCCGGACTTCAATCGTATTATAACGACCTCTATAAAAATAGAAAAAAAAAAATAGACCAAAAAATATCTCTTCTGCGCGGACCTTTTTTTTAACTAAAACTAAAAAGAGAAATTCACGAAAAAGGCTAAGTGCTAGAAAGAATCCACTTTATATTGTTTCTTATTATTGGGTCTTTATCTTATCGAAGAGATAAAATCGGGATCATTTTTTTTACTGTTATCAAATCCTATTGGAATTGGAATATGTAAAACATGTAATATCATAACATAATAATGGTAGAAATGGAATTCCCTTTTCTTTTGTTATTCTATACAAAACTTCATAAGTCTAACTTAATAACTTAATAAGTTAAGTGGAATTTTGCAATTGCTTTCTAGTTGTATTTGTTGGAAATTCCAATTTGAGTCTAGAATTCTCTTGATTCCGCTGTTCATACATATTTCATACATCCCATATTCATATATGGGTTAGATCAAATTTTATGTGATTCCGTAAAGAGAATAGAAATTTCATTATTGCCGGATCGACCCATATAATTAAATGAAGAACGACTGAATAATGGAATTTTTTTGTCAACAAATGGGAAATTGAAAATGCTTAGAAATGAAAATGAGGGATTGTCTGCAATACCTGGATTTAATCAGATACAATTTGAAGGATTTTCTAGGTTCATTGGTCAGGGCTTAAGAGAAGAACTTTCTAAGTTTCAAAAAATGGAAGATAAAGATCAAGAAATTGAATTTCAATTATTTGCGGAAACATATCAATTAATAGAACCTTTGATAAAAGAAAGAGATGCTGTATATGAATTACTTACATATTCTTCTGAATTATATGTATCCGCAGGATTAATTTGGAAAGGCAGTAGGGATATCCAAGAACAAACCATTTTTATTGGAAACATTCCTCTAATGAATTCCCTGGGAACCTCTATAGTAAATGGAATATACAGAGTTGTGATTAATCAAATATTGCGAAGCCCCGGTATTTATTACCGGTCAAAATTGAACCATAAAGGAATTTGGGTCTATGTTGGCACAATAATATCAGATTGGGGAGGAAGACTAGAATTACAGATTGATAGAAAAGGGAGAATGTGGGTTCGTGTGAGTAGGAAACAGAAAATATCTATTCTAGTTCTATCATCAGCTATGGGGTTGAATCTAAAAGAAATTTTAGAGAATGTGTGTTACCCTGAAATTTTCTTGTCTTTCCTTAATAAGGATAATGATAATGATAAGGAGAAAATAAAAATTGGGTCAAAAGAAACTGCTATTTTAGAGTTTTATAAACAATTGACTGATGGAGGCGAATATACAGTATTTTCTGAATCCGTATGGAAAGAATGTAAAGAATTTCAAAAGAAATTTTTTAAGCAAAAATGTGAATTAGGAAGGATTGGTCGACTAAATATGAACCAGATACTAAATCTTCATATACCTCATAACAATACTTTTTTGTTACCGCGAGATATCTTGGCAGCTGCGGATCATTTGATTGAAATAAAATTAGGAATGGATACGCCTAGCGAGATGAATCATTTAAAAAATAAACGTATTCGTTCGGTAGCGGATCTATTACAAGATCAATTCGGATTGGCTCTGGTTCGTTTAGAAAATGCGGTTAAACGAACTCTTTCTATAGCAAGTATACAGGAATTAATACCAACCCCTCAAAATTTGGTAACTTCAACTCCATTAACAACCACTTATGAATCCTTTTTCAAATTACACCCATTATCTCAAGTTTTGGATGGAACTAATCCACTGACACAAATATTTCAGGCGAGAAGATTTAGTTATTTGGGCCCCGGAGGATTGACAGCGCGAACCGCTAGTGTTCGGATGCGAAATATCCATCCTAGTCACTATGGGCGTATTTGTCCAATTGAGACGTCTGAAGGAATCAATGCTGGACTTATCGGATCGTTAACGATTCATGCCAAGATTGGTCATTGGGGGTCTTTAGAAAGTCCATTTTTGGAAATCAGTGAGGGATCAAAAAAAGCGCGGATGCTTTATTTATCATCAAATATAGACGAATACTATATGATAGCGACAGGAAATTCTTTGGCGCTGAATGGAGGTGCTCGGGAAGAACAGGTTGTTTCAGCTCAACACCGTCAAGAATTTCTGACTATTGCATGGGAGCAGGTGCATCTTCGAAGTTTTTTTCCCTTCCAATATTTTTCGATTGGAGTTTCCCTCATTCCTTTTATTGAACATAATGATGCAACTCGGGCTTTAATGAGTTCGAATATGCAACGTCAAGCAGTTCCGCTTGTTCGGTCCGAGAAGTGCATTGTTGGAACTGGATTGGAACGCCAAGTGGCTCGAGATTCAGGGGCTCCCGCTATAGCCGAACACGCGGGAAAGATAATTTATACCGATATTGACAAGATCCTTTTATCGAGAAATAGATATACTTTCTCGATTCCGTTAGTTGTGTATCAGTCTTCCAACAAAAATACTTGTATGCATCAAAAAACTCAGGTTCAGCCAGGTAAATTCCTTAAAAAGGGACAAGTTTTAGCGGATGGTGCCTCTACAGTTGGTGGCGAACTCGCCTTGGGAAAAAACATATTAGTAGCATATATGCCGTGGGAAGGTTACAATTTTGAAGATGCAGTACTCATTAGTGAGCGTCTGGTATATGAAGATATTTTGACTTCTTTTTCCATACGGAAATATGAAATTCAGACTCATGTGACAAGCCAAGGCTCTGAAAAAATCACTAACGAAATACCGCATCTAGAAGCCCATTTACTCCGAAATTTAGACAAAAATGGAATTGTGATGCTGGGATCTTGGGTGGAGACAGGCGATATTTTAGTAGGTAAATTAACGCCTCAAATGGATAAAAAATCATTGTATTCCCCAGAAAAGAAATTATTACGAGCTATATTTGACGTTCAGGTATCTACTTCAAAGGAAACTTGTCTAAAACTACCTATAGGTGGTAGGGGTCGAGTTGTTGATGTGAGATGGATCCAGAAAAAGGAGGGTTCCTTGGATAATACACAAAATATTCGGGTATATATTTTACAGAAACGTGAAATCAAAGTAGGGGATAAAGTAGCTGGAAGACATGGAAATAAGGGCGTCATTTCCAAAATTTTGCCTAGGCAAGATATGCCTTATTTGCAAGATGGAGGGCCTGTTGATATGGTCTTCAACCCGTTAGGAGTACCTTCACGAATGAATGTAGGACAGATATTTGAATGCTCACTCGGGTTAGCAGGAAGTTTGCTAGATAGACATTATCGAATAGCACCTTTGGATGAGAGATATGAGCAAGAGGCTTCGAGAAAACTAGCGTTTTCTGAATTATATGAAGCCAGTAAGCAAACATCAAATCCGTGGGTATTTGAACCCGAATATCCGGGAAAAAGTCGAATGTTTGATGGAAGAACGGGAGATTCTTTTGAACAACCTATTCTAATAGGAAAGCCTTATATCTTGAAATTAATTCATCAAGTTGCTGATAAAATACATGCACGTTCCATGGGACCTTATACACTTGTTACACAACAACCCCTTAGAGGAAGGGCAAGCAAAGGGGGACAGCGGGTAGGAGAAATGGAAGTTTGGGCTCTAGAGGGATTTGGTGTTTCTCATATTTTACAAGAGATGCTTACTATTAAATCTGATCATATTAGATCTCGTCAAGAAGTGATTGGTACTACAATCAGTGGAAGACTAATACCTAAAGCGGAAGATACTCCAGAATCTTTTCGAGTACTCGTTCGAGAACTACGATCTTTGTCTCTGGAACTGAAAAATTTCCTTATATCTGAGAAGAACTTCCAGATTACTAGGAAGGTAGTTTAGTTTAATCGGAATAAAAAGAAAATAAAGAGGAATTTTTTTCTATGATTGATCGGTATAAACATCAACAACTCCGAATTGGATCAGTTTCGCCTCAACAAATAAGTGCTTGGGCCAAGAAAATCCTACCTAATGGAGAGATTGTTGGAGAGGTGACAAAAATCTCTTCTTTTAATTACAAAAACAAAAAACCCGAAAAAGATGGATTATTTTGTGAAAGAATTTTTGGGCCTATAAAAAGTGGAATTTGTGCTTGTGGAATTTCTCGAGAAATTAGAGATGAAAAAGAAGAACCTGAAGTTTGTAAACAATGTGGGGTCCAATTTGTTGATTCTCGAATACGAAGATATCAAATGGGTTACATCAAACTGGCATGCCCAGTAACTCATGTTTGGTATTTGAAACGGCTTCCTAGTTATATCGCGAATCTTTTAGATAAACCTCTTCCAGAATTGGAAAGGATAGTATACTACAATTTTTCTTTTGGTAGGCCTATATCGAATAAACCGACTTTCTTACGATTACGAGGTTTATTCGAAAATGAAATACAATCTTGGAAATACAGTATTCCACTTTTTTTTACTATCCAAGGGTTCGATACACTTCGAAAGCGAGAAATCCCTACTGGAGCCGGTGCTATCCGAGAAGAATTAGCCGCTCTGGATTTGCAAATTATTATACACTATTCATCGGTAGAATGGAAAGAATTAGAAGAAAAGGGGTCTACGGGGAGTAAATGGAAAGATCTAAAAGCTAGAAGAAGAAAGGATTTTTTGGTTAGACGCGTGGAATTAGCTAAACATTTTATTCGAACAAATATAAAACCAGAATGGATGGTTTTATGCCTATTACCCGTTCTTCCTCCCGACTTGAGACCGATCATTGAGATAGATGGAGGTAAACTAATGAGTTCAGATATTAATGAACTCTATAGAAGAGTTATCAATCGGAACACTATGCTTACGAATCTATTAGAAGAAAGTGAATTTTTGTCAGCAAGTGAATTTTCGTCAGCAAGTGAATCTTTGTCAGCAAGTGAATCTTTGTCAGCAAGTGAATCTTCGTCAGGAGATGAATCTTCGTCAGGAGATGCATTAATGTGTCAGAAGAGATTGTTACAAGAAGCTGTAGATACACTTCTTGATAATGGACTCCGTGGACAACCAATGAAAGACCGTCATAATAAGGTTTACAAGTCGTTTTCAGATGTAATTAAAGGCAAAGAGGGAAGATTTCGTGAAACTTTGCTTGGCAAACGGGTTGATTATTCGGGGCGTTCTGTCATTGTTGTAGGTCCCTCACTTTCATTACATCAATGTGGATTGCCTTACGAAATAGCAATAGAGCTTTTCCAGGCATTTGTAATTCGTGGTCTAATTAGGCAAGATATTGCTTTGAACATAGGAGTTGCTAAGAGTAAAATTGGGGGAAAAGATCCAATTGTACTGGAAATACTTAAGGAAGTTATGAAAGGGTATCCTGTATTGCTGAATAGAGCGCCTACTCTGCATAGATTAGGCATACAGGCATTCGAGCCCATTTTAGTGGAAGGGCGTGTTATTTGTTTACATCCATTAGTTTGTAAGGGATTCAATGCCGATTTTGATGGGGATCAAATGGCTGTTCATGTACCTTTATCATTAGAGGCTCAAACGGAGGCTCGTTTACTTATGTTTTCTCATATGAATCTCTTGTCTCCTGCTATTGGGGATCCCATTTGTGTACCAACTCAAGATATGCTTATTGGACTTTATGTATTAACAAGCGGGAATCGCCAGGGTATTTGTGCAAATAGGTATAATCCAGCTAATCGCCGAACTTCTAAAAATGAAAGAATTGACTATAATAGCGATAAATATATGAAAGAACCCTTTTTTTGTAATTCCTATGATGCAATTGTAGCTTATCGCCACAAAAGAATCAATTTAGATAGTCCTTTATGGCTCCGGTGGAAACTAGATCAGCCCTTTATTGCTTCAAGAGAAATTCCCATCGAGGGTTACTATGAATCTTTAGGTACCTATCATGAGATTTATGCAGACTATCTACTAGTAAGAAGTTTAAAAAAACAAAATCTTTGTATATACATCCGAACCACCGTTGGCAATATTTCTTTTTATCGACAAATCGAAGAAGCTATACAAGTGTATTATTGTCAAGAGAGCTCAGAGGATCCCCAATCTAATCATAGAGATCTCAGCTAAGAAATTCTATAACACCCGTGGGGATTCAGATCCCTTTGGTTCAACTAGGACCATAGTTCCTGAATTTCTACGCGAATCAAGATCGAGAAAAGAAAGTCATTGACTCAAATCCATTGTCGAACCCTACTCAGCGAAATATGGAGGTATTTATGGCTGAACTGGCCAATTTTGGTTTTCACAATAAAGTGATAGATGGAACTGCCATTAAACGACTTATTAGCAGATTAATAGATCACTTCGGAATGGTGTATACATCATACATCCTGGAGCAAATAAAGACTCTGGGTTTCCAACAAGCTACTGCTACATCCATTTCATTAGGGATTGATGATCTTTTAACAGTACCTTCTAAGAAATGGCTAGTCCACGATGCTGAAGAAGAAAGTTTAATTTTGGAAGAACACTATCATTATGGAAATGTACACGCAATAGAAAAATTACGTCAATCCGTTGAGATATGGCATGTTATAAGTGAATACTTGCGACAAGAAATGAATCCTAATTTTAGGATGACCGAACCCTTTAATCCAGTCTATATAATGTCTTTTTCGGGCGCTAGAGGAAATGCATCCCAAGTACACCAATTAGTAGGCATGAGAGGATTAATGTTGGATCCACAAGGACAAATGATTGAATTAGCCATTAAAAGCAATTTACGCGAAGGATTGTCTTTAACAGAATATATCATTTCTTGTTATGGAGCCCGAAAAGGAGTTGTAGATACTGCTGTACGAACAGCAGATGCTGGATATCTTACACGCAGACTTGTTGACGTAGTTCAACACATTGTTGTACGTAGAACAGATTGTGGCACTACCCGAGGGATCCTTGTGAGTCCTCGAAATGGAATGATGCCAGAAAGGATTTTCATTGATACATTAATTGGCCGTGTATTATCAGACAATCTATATATTGGTTCACGATGCATTGCCGTTCGAAATCAAGATCTTGGGGTTGGACTTTTCAATCGATTCATAACCATTCGAACACAACCAATATCTATTCGAACTCCTTTTACTTGTAAGAGTACGTCTTGGATATGTCGATTATGTTACGGACGGAGTACTACTTATGGCAACTTGGTAGAATTGGGAGACGCTGTAGGTATTATTGCGGGTCAATCTATTGGGGAACCGGGTACTCAACTAACATTAAGAACGTTTCATACCGGTGGAGTATTCACAGGGGGTACTGCAGCATATGTGCGAGCCCCCTCTAATGGAAAAATCCGATTTAATGAGGATTTAGTTCATCCCACACGTACACGTCATGGGCATCCGGCTTTTCTCTGTTCTATAGACTTGTATGTAACTATTGAGAGTGAAGATATTCTACATAACGTGACTATTCCATCAAAAAGTATTCTTTTAGTTCAAAATGATCAATATGTGGAATCAGAACAAATGATTGCTGAAGTTCACGAGGGAACATCCCCCTTTAATATTAAAGATAGAGTTCGAAAATATATTTATTCCCATTCAGAAGGAGAAATGCACTGGAGTACCGGCGTATACCATAGATCTCAATTTCGATATAGCAATATCCATTTTTTAACAAAAACAAGTCATTTATGGGTATTATCGGGGGGTTCGGGCAGCTCCAGTACAGTCCCATTTTCACTACACAAGGATCAAGATCAAATGAACACACATTCTCTTTCTGTCGAAAAGAGATATATTTCGAACTCCTCAGTAAATTCAGAAAATAATGATCAAGTTCAATACAAATTAGTTAGTTCATATCTTTCGAGTCAAAAAAAAAGTGAGATTTCTGATTATTCAGAACTTAATAAAATCCAAAGTACTGGTCATTGTAATCTCATATATCCTTCAATTCTCCACGAAAATTTTTATTTATTGGCAAAGAGACGCAGAAATCGATTTATCATACCATTCCAATCGATTCAAGAACAAGAGAAAGAACGAATATCCCCTTCAGATATCTCGATTGAAATACCTATAAATGGTATTTTCTGTAAAAATAGTATTTTTGCTTATTTCAAGGATCCTCAATATCAACGCTCTTTTTTGATTCCGGAGGAAGCGTATATTTTACCCGAATCTTCTTCCTTAATGGTACGTAATAATAGTATTATTGGAATAGATACACAAATCACGTTAAATATAAGAAGTCGGGTAAGCGGATTGGTACGAATAGAGAGAAAAAAGAAAAAAAAAATGGAACTTCAAATTCTTTCTGGAGATCTCTATTTTCCAGGGCAGACAGATAACATATCGCGATCCAGTGTTATCTTAATACCACCAAGAACGGTAAAAAATAATTCTAAGGAATCAAAAAAAAAAAAAAAAAATTTGACCTATGCCCAATGCATTACACTTACCAATAAAAAGTATTTTCTTTTGGTTCGGACACTAATCCTATATAAAAAAAAAATAAATAAAAAAAAAATAACATACGATAGAAATTTCGAAACACTTTTCCCCGCAGATCTATTGCGGGAAAAGGAAAATCTGAAACTTCAAGTTGTCAAGTATATTTTTTGTGGAAATGGTACATCGATTCGGGAAATTTATGACCCAAGTATTCAAGTAGTTCGTACTTGTTTAGTCTTTAATTGGGATGAAGACAAAAAAAGTTCTTCTATCGAAGGGGCTCGTGCTTCTTTTGTTGAAGTAAGTACAAATGGTCTGATTCGTGATTTCCTAAAAATTGACTTAAACTTATCGGAATTCCGTATTTCCAATATCAACAGAAAACGGAACGATTCATTAGGTTTAGGATGGATCTCCCATATTGGGTTAGATCATGCCAATATTAATTCATTTTTTTCCATTTATTCCAAGGCAAAGATTCAACAATCACTTAAACAAAATCAAGTAACTAGAAGTACGTTGTTGAATAGAAATAGAAATAAAAAATGTCAATCTTTCATTTTTTTGTCACCATATAATTGTTTTCAAGTGGATCCATTTAACGATGTAAAATATCAGAATGTCATAAAGGAATTAACTAAAAGAGGGGCTAGAATCCCAATTAGGAATTCGCCGGGTCCTTTAGGAACAGCGCTTGAAATTGCAAATTTTGATTCAGTCTACTATTATTTACTAACTCATAATCAGATCTCGGTAAATCAATATTTGAAACTTGACAATTTAAAAAAGACTTTTCAAGTACTTAAATATTATTTAATGGAGGAGAACAAGAGAATTTTTAATCCCGATTCGTGCATTAACAGTGTTTTGAATCCATTCAAATTGAATTGGTATTTTCTCCATCATAATTATCATCATAATTTTTGCGAAGAAACATTCACAATAATTAACCTGGGACAGTTTATTTGGCAAAATCTATGTATGGACAAAAGCGCACCACGCCTAAAATCGGGTCAAGTTATAATTGTTCACCTTGAGTCTATAGTACTAAGATCAGCTAAGCCTTATTTGGCCACTCCCAAAGCAAAGGTTCATCAGAATTTTGGAGAAATCCTTTACCAAGGAGATCCTTTATTTTCATTTATGTATGAAAAGTCGAGATCTAGTGATATAACGCAGGGTCTTCCAAAAGTGGAACGAATGTTAGAAGTACGCTCAATTGATTCAATATCAATAAACCTAGAAAAGAGAGTTGAGAGTTGGAACGCGTGTAGAACAAGAATTCTTGGAATTCCTTGGGGATTCTTGATTGGTGCTGAGCTAACTATAGTACAAAGTCGTATCTCTTTGCTTAATAAGATCCAAAAGATTTATCGATCCCAAGGGGTGCAGATCGATAATAGGCATATAGAAATTGTTGTACGTCAAATAACATCCAAAGTGTCCGTTTCGGAAGATGGAATGTCTAATGTTTTTTCACCCGGAGAACTGATTGAGTTGTTGCGAGCGGAACGCACAGGGCGGGCTTTGGAAGAAGTGATCTGTTACCGAGCTAGGCTCTTGGGAATGACGAAAACATCTCTGAATACTCAAAGTTTCATCTCCGAGGCAAGTTTTCAAGAAACTGCTCGTGTTTTATCAAAAGCAGCTCTCCGCGGACGTATCGATTGGTTGAAAGGCCTGAAAGAAAACGTTGTTCTAGGCAGTATGCTACCTATTGGTACTGGATTTAAAGGATTAGTGCACCGCTCAAGGCAACATATGGGCATTCCTTTAAGATTAAAAACCAAAAACAAGAATTTATTCGAGGGGGGAATGGGAGATATTTTGTTCCACCACAGAGAGTTGCATTTCAAAAAAAGGATATGATACATCAGAACAAGAATTTATAGGATTTAATGATTCCTAAGAGTGGATTCATACTTTTAACTATATAACTATGGGTGGTTCTTTGATTTGTTCCATTTACACCCGATTTGGTAATGTGATTATTTATATTTATGATTTGGTAATGTGATTATTTATATTTATATAGTAATAAGGAAATAAATAAAAAAAGATAATAAAGAATAGAAAGGAATAAATCGCTTGGGTCATGTATCAGCACCCAATCTTCGAGAAAAGAGGAAAATATAAGGTTCCGTCGGAACAGTTATTTATTTCAGGGTATCCCGTCTTTTTTTTCATTGAAAAAAAAAAGAGAGGAAGTGTAGGGAGAAATGAAAAGAAGATATTGGAATATTAATTTGGAAGAGATGCTGGGAGCAGGAGTTCATTTTGGTCATGCTATTAAAAAATGGAATCCGAAAATGGCACCTTATATCTCTAGAAATATTAAAAGAAATATTAAAGGTAGGCATATTACAGATCTTACTCGAACTGCTCGTTTTTTATCAGAAGCTTGTAATTTACTTTTTCATGCAGCAAGTAGTAGAAATGAATTCTTAATTGTTTGTACCAAAAAAAGAACAGCGGATTTGGTAGCGCGGGCTGCAATAAGGGCTCGGTGTCATTATGTTAATAAAAAGTGGCGCGGCGGTATTTTAACGAATTGGTCCACTACACAAATGAGACTTCAAAAGTTTAGGGACTTAACAATGTACTTTAGGGACTTAACAATGTACCAAAAGACAGGGAAACTCACTCGCCTTCCGAAAAGAGATGTGTCTCGATTAAAGAAACAGTTATCTCACTTGCAAAAATATCTGGGCGGGATCAAATATATGACGGGGTTACCAGATATTGTAATAATCCTTGATCAGCAAAAAGACTATACGGCTCTTCGAGAATGTATCACTTTGGGAATTCCGACAATTTGTTTAGTTGATACAAATTGTGACCCCGATCTCGCAGATCTTTTGATTCCTGCAAACGATGACAGTATACCTTCAGTCCGATTCATTCTTAACAAATTAGTATTTGCAATTTGTGAAGGTCGTTCTAGCTCTATACAAAATCCTTAATTAATAATAACATATAAGATAAAAAAGTTCTTTTGAAAATTCCATAGACTGATAAATTGATGGAATCCTTTACGATTCCTGAATCGTGCAAAAGAAATAAAAATAATTTAGGGATATTATGTGACTCGTTTGTATCCAAAATATACAATTCTAGTGGGCAAGCCTAAAGGAAAAAAGGGGTTGAATCAAAATAATTTCTTGTAAAGTTTTCAGAGGACAATATGAATGTTTTATCATCTTCCATCAACACATTAAAAGGCTTATATGATATATCCGGCGTAGAAGTAGGCCAGCATTTTTATTTGAAACTCGGGGGTTTCCAAGTTCATGCCCAAGTACTTATTACTTCTTGGGTTGTAATTGCTATCTTATTAGGTTCCGCCATTGTAGCTGTTCGGAATCCACAAACCATTCCTAGTGACGGTCAGAATTTCTTCGAATATGTCCTTGAATTTATTCGAAATGTGAGCAAAACTCAAATTGGAGAGGAATATGGTCCATGGGTTCCTTTTATTGGAACTATGTTTCTATTTATTTTTGTTTCTAATTGGTCAGGGGCGCTTTTACCTTGGAAAATCATACAGTTACCTCATGGAGAGTTAGCCGCACCCACAAATGATATAAATACTACCGTTGCTTTAGCTTTACTTACGTCAATTGCATATTTTTATGCGGGCCTTCGCAAAAAAGGATTAGGTTATTTCGTTAAATACATTCAACCAACTCCAATTCTTTTACCCATTAATATTTTAGAAGATTTCACAAAACCTTTATCACTTAGCTTTCGACTTTTCGGAAATATATTAGCGGACGAATTGGTAGTTGTTGTTCTTGTTTCTTTAGTACCTTCAGTGGTTCCTATACCTGTTATGCTCCTTGGATTATTTACAAGCGGTATTCAAGCTCTTATTTTTGCAACGTTAGCTGCGGCTTATATAGGCGAATCCATGGAGGGGCACCATTGACTAAGTTTCTAAATCGTCTTTCTTTTTTAACTTAGTGCAAGGCAATCCATGCCGTTCTCAAGACAATTTACTTATATGGATAGAAATACACGCATAAATAGACAAAAAAGGGTCTATACGATCTAGAGGAAGAATGAAAAGGATTACGATATTGTCGGATTGTCAAAGTAAAAAAAAAGGGGGGGGGAGATCGAAGAGATCTTTTTCCTAAAATGGGTTTGTTTGCCCTCTTTCTATCTCCTTCCAATAAATATTCTCTTGATATTGTCTTGATTCTTTTGTTCATTCAATTCTTAGGAGTCATAATCTGAATGAGAATTCTTTATTTGTTTACGATGCTAAAACTAAAAAAAAAAGAAGGGGGTTCCATGCAGTGATTCTCATTTCAGTCGACTTTATTCAATTCAACGATTGACCAAAAGAATAATAAATAAAAAATTACATGAACTTAGATCAATCAAAGGTTTTTCTTTCTATGCAATGATTCAGAGTAATCAATTCTCCCTTTTAGATTGATTGTATCTATGTGGGATTACACGAAATAAAAAAAAAAGGAAGAAAGAAAAGAGTTTACAAAAAATGAGATTCATAAAAGAAAGGGTTGTTTAACAGAGTGAGATCCAACTGGATATATGGAATCTATATAATATAATAGTTAGAAAATAACATAATGATTAGAAAACAACTTTCTTTTATAGATGTTTCTAAAAAAAAATAAGAATCTGATGAAATCCAAGATACGATACGAATAATTAGTTTACTTTATCGAAGAAAAACGTGTATATGTATATAGTAGGCTAGTCCTATATGAGCGAAAAGATATATCTAATCACTCTACTACTACTCAGTATTTAGATAGGGATTTCAATAGGAGTCCTTCCTTTTCGTTTGTAACTTTGAATTGAATAAAGAAATTCAATTAAGAAGAAAAATAACGAAGAGCTCGAATTTGAAGAAAGGTTCGGAGCAAAGAAAGAAATGGAAATAAACTTGTATGAATTCACAAAAAATCCGCGGATAGGCATTTTGAAAATAGATAGTGAAGTGATTCTGATGATTCAATAAAATTATTACTTCAATTCAGAGCTCTTAGTTGCGTTGCAATAACTAATTAAGTCATAATTTCTTGGTTGATTGTATCATTAACCATTTCTTTTTTCTTTTGCGAGGAACTTCTCATGAATCCATTGATTTCTGCCGCTTCTGTTATTGCTGCTGGGTTGGCTGTTGGACTTGCTTCTATTGGACCTGGGATTGGTCAAGGTACTGCTGCAGGCCAAGCTGTAGAAGGTATCGCGAGACAGCCCGAGGCGGAGGGAAAAATACGAGGTACTTTATTGCTTAGTCTGGCTTTTATGGAAGCTTTAACAATTTATGGACTGGTTGTAGCATTAGCACTTTTATTTGCAAATCCTTTTGTTTAGGATCTCATAAAAAATAAAAATACGTATTTACCTTCTTTATTGCCTTCGACTTGCTACTTGCTTTTTTCGAATTCTAGCAGGATTTCACCCTACAACTACCTACTTTAGTTTTCTTGCGGCAATTGCCCCCCCCCGGGAAGGACTGATTGGGGGATCAGGAATTAGTATACCGACTCGCTTTCTTCCTTCCCTCTATCTTAGTCCAATCGAAACTTTTTTAAGGAAGTGTTGTAACAAAAACAAAGGGGAGGGGATATTTCACAATTAACATGAGACTTGATACCGAATTAGAATCGGTATTGTTCTTAATATGAAATATATATCTATATTTCTATATATATAGAAATATAGAAATAGAAAATTGAGAATATCAGAAAATAAAAAAAAAAGTTATTAATTAATCTGTCTATATCTATAGGAGAAGAGGAGATCATATGAAAAATGTAACCGATTCTTTCGTTTTCTTGGTTCACTGGCCATCCGCCGGGAGTTTCGGGTTAAATACCGATATTTTAGCAACAAATATAATAAATATAAGTGTAGTCCTTGGTGTATTGATTTTTTTTGGAAAGAGAGTGTTAAGCGATTTATTAGGTAATCGAAAACAGAGAATTTTTAATACTATTCGAAATTCAGAGGAACTACGCGGGGGGGCCCTCGAACAGTTGGAAAAAGCCCGGGCCCACTTAGGGAAAGTCAAAATAGAAGCGGATCAGTATCTAGTGAACGAATACTCTGAGATAGAACGACAAAAATTGGGATTGATTAATTTGACTTATAAGACTTTGGAACAATTCGAAAATTCTAAAAATGAAACCATTCTTGTTGAACAACAAAAAGCGATTAATCAAGTTCAACAGCGGGTTTTTAAACAAGCCTTACAAGGAGCTCTAGGAACTCTGAATAGTTGTTTGACTAAGGAATTGCATTTACGTATCATCAGTGCAAATATTGGCATTTTGGGGGAGATGCAAAAAATAAGGCATTAACTCTTATTTATACTGTAGGCATTATTTTTTTTTTTAATAATTCAAAAATTAGAAATACTCATGGTAAACATTCAACCCGACGAGATTAGTACTATTATCCGTGAACGTATTGAGCAATATAATAGGGAAGTCCAGATTGTAAATACTGGTACCGTACTTCAAGTAGGCGATGCCATTGCTCGTATTTATGGTCTTGATGAAGTAATGGCAGGCGAATTAGTAGAATTTGAAGAGGGTACGACAGGCATTGCTCTGAATTTGGAATCCAATAATGTTGGTGTTGTATTAATGGGGGACGGCTTGAAGATACAAGAGGGAAGTTCTGTAAAAGCAACAGGAAAAATTGCTCAGATACCTGTGAGTGAGGCGT